CCTCTTGTAAGTAAAGAAGGAAAGGTTATTGGTTTAAAAGAATGCCAGCCGATGTCAAACTGTACTCCCAGTGCGAACCCTCCTATTTTGGGGCAATTCAGAAGTAATAAGATCCGAGTGAAGAATATGGCTTGACCGGGAGCCTCTTTCTCTTAGAAAGCTTACGTCCCGGCTTGCGATCGAGGAACTGCTAATAAGCATGTAATGCATTCAACAAAGGATTCCCTCTTTAGGTTTGGGGTCTTTTTTTATTAATATGTTATTCCATCCCTCACTGACATAAATTGCCACTTTTGAGCCCATTGGAAGTAAACCAATGGAGATATCTTTATCTGATTCAACACCTAAAATATTTATCCTACCTAAATCTAGCTAAAAAGTAAAGTGAAAGAAGCCCACATACCCACTCTTCTTTCCCCCTATCGCTAGGGGCCTCGCCTAGGCTACATTGAATTCCGGCATATACATAAAAAAGCAAAGCCGCTGAAAACGTTTCCAATACCAACAGCAGCTCTCCAAAACCATTATCTTTCAATTTCTATACGCTGCCGCGAAAATGTGCCAGAAATTCGGTATATACAACTGCGTTTCCATTAAATTGGCTCAGATTATTGAGCCATTGCTCCAACGTGGTTTGTAAGATTACCTTCTCCGTATAGGCATGAGGATGGGGATCCCCGATATTTAACAAGTTGAGCCTCTCTTCAATAAAGTATAAAGCTTCGGAACGTATGGCCCTTTCTTGAAATGGGGATTCCTTCAAAATGGCGAGGAGGCGTTCATTGGGCTCCGCCATCAAGAGATTGAAAAGATTCTCTTGCAAATTCCATTTTAATTCTAGCATAGTAATGTCGAATATCTCATGCGAAAGCGCGCTTTGATAATGGAGGAAGGTTCTCGCTTGGTTGAGGTTGTCTCTAACCAAGTTTTCGTATTCACCCGGCTTTAGCTGGGGGGGTAGCCCTTCAGTTAATTGGTCTTCGAGTAACCGAATCCGGGAATACAACTGGGTTTCCCCGTCCGGGTCTTGGCTCCCAAAAAACGACAAGAAGTTCCCCCCCGGCTGGGAGTTTTCGGGAAGAATAAGCGAATGCGGCGAATCCGATGAAACTATGTGCGTTGTTGAACTAGAGGTGTCGTCGTTGCTGGTAGATAAGCTGGAATCGGAAACAGATAAAATGAAACAAGGTAAAAGATATTCGAAATAAAAACCTAAATGAGAAATAAAATAGCATCTAATGAGACTTCCATACATGAAAATACCAAATAGAAGAGATAAATAGATTGCAATCTTTAGGAAGTCGTACTTCATTTTCAAATGAATCCGACGAAAAATACCGATTAAGACTAAAATACCAAAAGCTATTGTAATTAAAAAAGGTGGATTTAGTAGTCCTGCACGTACTAGACAAGGTGTGAGAAAAAGAGATGCGTAAACACCAAGTAAGCTAAAAAGAAAACGTGGAAACATGAGTTAGCTTTTCAAATATCTATAGAATGAGCGCTGTGAGCTATCTGCCCCAAAGAGATAGAGGAAAAAATAGGTTTGTTTGGGCTACCAAGACGCTTTCTTTATGCCCATCAAAGCACCTCGAGATGCTAATCCGCGAAAAACGATACGAGAAATTCGGAAGAACTCATATACGGAACGAGGGCGGCCCGTGAAAATACATCGGTTTCTTACTCGTGCAAAGGAACTATTTCTTGGCAACTTGGACAACTTATAACGATGTTTGTCCCGCATCTCACTAGAAAGATCGGGATCTTTACAAAAGGCTTTATAAAGCTTTCGTCTCAATTCATATTTAGCCGCGAGCAATCTCCGTTTGTGATCTCGTATATTTCGCTTCTCCGACATCTTACTTACTTTCCCCTTCCTCTTTTTGCAATAAGCCGCTCCACAGTGGTAAAGTCTCATCTTGTGTGTTGGCCGAAGTGACAATAGTCACGTTGAACCCTCGAATATGTTCGAAGATCTCGAAATGCTCTCCCAGTTCCGGGGATAATTCGCAAAACTCCGTTTCCGTCGAGAATTGAATGGAGTTTTCCCGTATTTCGACCGGAGAATCTAACAGAGACATTACTGTGGAGATTCTGAACAAAAAATGAGACATTCCATGCCCTCGGAGAGCGCTTTGTCGTGCTAGGTCACTGACAGACCCCTTATTTGACCCCAAGAATGGATTGGATCGAAACGACTTTCCTGTCGAAGCCCTTTTTTTCTGTATTAATTTTTGACCGCGCGGAATCTCCATAGCCAATTTTCCATTTTTTATTATGAAATCAGAAGGTGCCGCCTTTGGTACTACTCTTATTTTACACGATCCAGGAACTTCCATAACGTTGGCATGATTCGGTTTGAACAGCAGATCCTGACGTGATACATCTTCGTAATGAAAATGGAGTGGAAACATGAGTTAGCTTTTCAAATATCTATAGAATGAGCGCTGTGAGCTATCTGCCCCAAAGAGATTCCTCGTAGCCTTACTAGTACTTGCTT